GTTCCGATCTTTCCATTTTTTTGACCCATTTCTTGGGTAAAGTCTCCCAACTATATTTGAAAATGGATTGGTTATCCATAAAGATAAAGAAAGCTTTCTTGTAGTTCCGCTTCTTGCTCTAAAAATCAAGAAAGACTTGTCGGAAATCGCCTTGGTCCAACCAAGAAAGGCATGGGAGTTTTGGGCATTAATGAACACTCAGTCAGCTTTTTCTTTGCCAAATCGGGCGTTTTGTTCTTATATGATATTCTTTATTTCGCCAAATCGGGTTGTAAGGGCGGGAAGGGCTGTTCCTCTTCCTTTCAAGTGAAAAGAGTGACTCCTAGCTCTATAAAGACAACAATATTGCATCAGCACTAGTGTAAACCACACCAACATGAATATGGCAATGGCAAGAGTGCCCTGACCATTCCAGATGGTTAGACCAAGACTAAGACTCCTTTCCATTAGTAAACGGCCAAGAGGCTGTAGTAGTGCTATGGTAGTGATCACACAGGTTCTCGGCTTCCCTTAAGGTTAGGGGCTGCCTTCTCGTAATAACCAAAATATGAAATAATTTACTTTTCAGATGAGCTGGCCACGTCGAGTTGACCATTTTCAAGAACAAATCAAGAGCAAATACTAAACAAGGAAAGCTTGATCCTAGTTATCATAGGTGAATTCTTCCTCCCGATTGAGCATCTTAAGGCCTCTATTGCCCGGAGCGGTCTTTTTGCGACTAGCATCGATGAAGCGATCAGTTGGCCTTCCAGGCCTGCTTAAGTAGTGGTCAATGGAACAAATTCTCCCCGCATAGCCGGAAGGGATAGCGTATCTACAGAAAAGAGAGTGAAACGGAGAAATCCAATAAGAAGATATCGGGGAATCCTTCTTCAATGAATGGAATGACTGCGCGGGCACACTAGTAAGCAGGGTTTCTTTACTTTTACTAAAAAGCATTTACCCAAACGGGGTCAAAACCGCATTGATGATATCGATCGTACTGAGCTAACTGGGGTTAAGTCGTGTTCGAGACAAAAAATGATGTATAGTTTTTTGAGAGACCAATGAAGAATGGGTTGAGCGAGAACGAAGGTCTTGCACTGCTGGAGCCCTTGCCCCTAGAGGACTATGGAGTCGCTTTCCAAAACAAAAGCGTACCCGCACAAGGGCATGTAGTCTACGACGAAGGAGGTCCCGCTCAAGCATAATATAATTGTAGGTTTCCTTTATTGCCCCATACCCTTTATCAAATCGGAGAAAGGCGGGGGAAACTCCTTTATTCATTCCATTCCGACTCCCCTTATGCCTTTTGCTGCTCCACAATGCTCTCTCCAAAACAAAACTCAAGTGAGTGAAAGAAGCCCGCATTCCCTCTCTTCCTTCCCCCCATTCCCAGCAGAGGATTCCAATCCTACTTATGCCTTCTTTGCGGGGAAAAAATAAGAAAGTTGAGGGTCAGGGGACAGAGAATGAGTTAAGTGCCTTGCCCTCGGCCCCAGAGGGTGCGGTTGAGAGCGGATTCGGGGTAGAGATTTTAATTTAAAATCAAGGCTTGGACCCAAATCAACGGAATTGGCTTACTCCGGGGGGCGGGAGAAGCATTCGAATAGGAACGAGGGGTAGTGGTCTTGTTTCGATGAAAAGGGAGAGAAAATATGTCACATGAGCAAGTTGAGACCACTTGTCAACGGCTGAAAAAGAACCTTTGGTTGCCTTACCTACGGAAAATAGGAAAAATCTTCTGTTCAGAGCAGCTCTCTCTATTAAAATGAAAGCCGGAATCCAAAATAACCTTAAATTAAAGAGAGGGAAGCGAGAAGACCTTGAACCACACAAGATCTTCCTCCTTCGAGGAGCGAATGGCCCAATCACTGATAGTTTATGTTGCAGCCTCACTTTGATGCAACTGCCTCGGAACTGGAACAATATAAAGAAGAATGACCCGGTGCTTGAAACATCGATACGCTTTTTAGACTGCCGAGACATACTTCTGGTCTGCCTCCCGACTGAAGAAGGAGTTTGTGACTCGGAAATTTGTGCATAAGCGCCTTGAGATAGGGTATCGGATGTTTTGCCATGATGATGATGACGAAAGTCTGTTAGTTTGGACCTAGGCCTTTCAGAAACCAGTATACCTTGTGCGTCTCAGGCACAGGACATCCTATCGCACACAAGACTCACATATTCTCTTAAAGTTTCTCGCGCGCGCACCTGACGGAACGGAATGAAACCTAATGACCGGAAAACTGCTTCCCACCGCATTAAGTGCATGCAAGATCCAAGGTCTTGGCTTAGCCACTCCATAAGAAAATCTCTTTGAATAGCTTCCAACAGGGAATCCAAAACAGCGAAAGGAAGTCAATTTAAAGGCTATGGAGACAGGATCTCAGTAGTTAGATCTGCCCTGCAAATGAGAACAAATGGACCCAGGCTAACCTTTGCCTAGTACACTTCAACACCAGCTCCCAAAGAGCTTTAGAGCACCGCCCAGTGAATAATGGCAGCCCAAAATGACGTAGCAGGGATGAGAGATGGAAACTGGAGTCAAGTCCCGAAGCTGCTCCCTAATCAATAAGCCTACCAAGGGAGTCCGCAATCAAGATTCATCGGTATGGAGAAAGAGGATCCCCTTGTCTAGTCTCTCTAGTCCCCTGAAAGTCACCTTAGGGGGGGCAAGTAGATAAGATTGAGTATGAAATCGTGGATACGCAAGCCCTGATCCACTCACACCATCTAGAGGTGAAACCAAACTGCTGCAGCATCCTCAATATATCAGAAGATATCAAATTGGATATCTCTTCCCTCACCTTCGGCGACCCTTATACTTTCTCGAATTCTTCCGGCGAAGCCTTTTCTTGGTTTAATCTCCTCTTCAGCTTCTCCCCTTGTTCTTCTGCTGGCTAGCTTTCAGCTACCCTTCCTTACCTGAGATATCTGAGCAAATCTTTTGATTCAACCGGCAAGGCATCTCCAACCGGAAGAACAACCAGGCAATCAAGTGCCATCGACCGAGAGAGGGGGAGTACCTGCTGACTGGGACCCTCACCTTTCTTTGACCAACTTCTTCTTGCCTATCTACGATAGGCAGCACTAACCAGAACTCCAGATGCTGGATCCGATCGAGAGGGGGCAACTAAAAGAAGATTCACTTCTCCCCAACCTCAACGAGTAGAGACTCTCGTTCCGCCGCACCCGCACTTGAACGAACTTGAACCGTAACCTGCTAATGCAGAAATGGCCTTCTATCTTCATTTCTAAGACCAGTCCCTGAATGGAAAAGAATGTGGTGTGGACAACTTGAATTTAAGGATGCCTCTCATCAATGTCATCCATTATCTTTTCTGTACCATCTTGGATGACATTGCCACAATGAAGGTAGAATGTATTTGGCTAAGGATGCCCAGAGACAAATCAGGATGGGGGCTTCGATGGGATTCTTCCATCTAAGAATCAGAAAAAAATGGACTGATTAACCTCTTACTGCTTGAGAACCTATCAGGTGAGATGGATTGACCAACATTAACAGGCCTACTATATAAGTATGAAGCGATACATCATAAGAAGCTAGTTGAAAGCCTCAGTTTGGAAGCGACATATATATATGAGCTGGTAAACACTGCTATAGTAGCCCAGCCTAGAGAAAGTTATGGGACAAAACATGACAAGACTCTTTCTATTTATTCGTCCTTATCAGAAATCTGCTACAGAAAGATTCCGCTTAAATTTAAAGCAGTTAATCATTATTTATGAATTGGAAGATGAAATCTCTCTGGTGATAGATGGAGAAAGGTCTCCTTTTGTTTCTATTCAGGAAGAAGATAATTGCTATTCCCAAGGAAGAACGTTAACTCTCGCTATTCTATTTGAATATCTCTTGCTTTCTTTTTTTTCTGAGTGAGGCAGTGTCTTTCTTCTCAAGTAGTGGTGTAGGTGAAGTGAGGATTTAGATAAATCTAAAAAGACCTCTCCCGGGTTTGAGGGCTTAAATCGTTTTTAGTCTTCAACCCAGTCGAATATAAATGTTGAGACCAACCTTCTTATGTTAGTTATGACTAGTCTCAAAATAGACTTTTTTCTTTGGTTACCTTGTATAGGGGGGGCAACCACTATGACTATTAAAGTCAGGAGTTCAAGCCTGCGCTCTAGCAGTCGTCAAAGCACAAGCCCAGCTGGATTGCTAACTACTGTCCTTTTTGGAGAGAGGAAAGGGGCAAAGGCATTGGTCGGAAAAGTCTTCTTTCAATCAGTCCTAGGCGGGTCTCTTTTGAGAGTTCCATTGGTAGATTGTCAACAGCTTGAGAGCTAAAAAAAAGTAGTTCTTGCTCTTCCGATAGGGAAGACGTAATCTGGCTTGACCATTACGGAATTTCCTTTGATGACTGACTACAGATGCCTGCCAACATCTCGCGATAGATTTAGCAAACTAAAGCGTTAGCACTTTACTAATAAAATATATAGGGCTTTTCCCTATCTTACTAATAATAAGGGGGCTGCTAGTTGTAGCGCGCTAACGCCCCTATAGAGTAAGGCTCTTCTTCTGCGAGACTCCATAAAAGTCCACCACTCGTTGGTTGGTCTTCCATTCTTTTTATTGAGACTATGCCTTCAATTCCATTCTTCGTCTTCCTAGTCGCAGTATTCTTGCTCAACTCAACATGCATTTTAGAGTGCCGTGCCGGGGCGATAGGAAAAACATTCGAGCAAGAGCCTTTGCCTTTCTTCGCAAATGGAGGGCCCGATAAAGTGCAAGAAACTCCACAAAAGAAGAGATTAAGGTGATAGAGTTTTTTCAGGAGACGCTAGGCTTCGGAATTGAAAAAAGTGCTCTTTTTTTTTTGTCAGCAGATTTCGCTCATCAAGTTCTTGTTTGATCTGCCGCTGTTAGAACACCACAATATTCCTCCTTTTGGGGTTAATGCTCTCAATGGTGAATCGATCATTTGATATCTTTTTTTTTTTTCTTTTTTTGAAACGACGGAATGGAAGAAAAGTAATGAAACCTGCGATGGCTACTGAATAACCTCCTTTGACTTTCTCAATAAAAAAGCCTTTGACCTTTGTATTCGTTCGCCAAATCTTATTCAGTTCCAGCCAAGCTAGGTTTTGTCTGAATCTTTGTGGATTAAGAAGAAGCGGTTCACCAGCCACTACATCCAGGGATCCCACCAAATCATTAAACCTGGCGGCTGCTCGCTCTTTGATCAATGATTCACCGGCCACTACATCGATGAAGAATCTCTCCAAAATCCGCTTTTTGATCAGTGATTCACCGGCCACTACATCCAGGGATCCCGCCTTATTCTCAAACCTGGTGGCTCGGTTGATTGGCACTCCTGTAGGCTCATCTTGCATACAAATTCTGGGGGTCCCAAGTCCTGCATCCACCAAGAAAATTTCTTCCCTTAAGCGTAAAACTTCAGATTGTAAGGCGTTTCCACTACATAAGAAAAAACTGGAATTAGATCTTGGAAATGATCGACTCAAATAGATGCTCATCATAAGCTTTTTTTTCCTTGTTCTATTGATAAAAAAAAAACTAATTATTGCTTCTCCAATCTCTTATTCATGAGGGGGACTTTATCTTTCTTATTTCTTCAAACCTTGGTTGCCTTGTAGCAGGTGTGGCATTCTGCTGGAGTAGTCTATTTTTCTTTCACTTTTTTTGCACTAGGTCACAACGATCTCAAAAAAAGTAAAGCGAAAGAAGCCCGCATACCCACTCTTCTTTCCCCCCCCATAATCATAAGGAACTCGAGCATCTTGGTGGAGCCTTCGACGATCATCGGTTTGCGGAGGACGACGATCGTTGGAAGGGGTCTTCTGAGATAGGTTCCGTCCAGATTGCTTCTGATCAGGAAGACGGACCTCAACGGCACCCATTTGGGTTTCTTCTTCCATGGTAGCTGCGTTGGGAGTGGGCTTTGAAGCTAGCCTGAGAACTTGATGGAGGCTTTGAAGGAGATGATGAAGATAAGGGAATAGTCCCGTCCTTGGTCCTCCTTTCCATTCGCGCCACTCTATCAAAGAGTTTGACGAACGTAGTCGGATTGCCATAAGCCACGGCAGTCTTTAGCGGTCCGGTCATGTGTTCTATGACCATTTCGACGGCTTCGGTATCGGTAAGAATTCCCCCACCGGGCTCCGTTTGGGCTTTCCCATCTCGTTCCCCTTAAATTGCACGAGATAAGGAAAACGGGATATCAAGCGGGAAGGCTGTGAGGGTTCAGTCAAGTCAAAGTAGTCGCAGGAAGCATAGGAAGCAGCAGTAAGAGCAAGAGCAGTCCGTAAAGAAGTGAAGCCTTTGAATGTTGAATGGGAACTGGGAAATGAACTGCTACTGGCGGATCCTTGCCTAGAACCGAAGCCTTTAGCTAGCCGACCTTGTACCATAAGTCTATACTGGCATTTCTTTCAATAGGTCAAGCAAGTCTGCTATCATGTGGGCTATTGGCTTATTCATCCCTGTTCGGGCAAGCTATTGATTCCATTACCGGGCCAACAAGACCTAAAAGCCCTTAGTTCTACCTACCACCCACCCTTTCACACAGTTTAAGGGGCAGCATCCATTGAGAGTGGATTGACGGTGTTGAGAGATTTCCAGCATAAGCAGTAGTTGAACCAGCATAATGAAAAAGCTAGCAAAAGGGCAGGCCCAGAGTAGGATTCAGCCAGAAGAGCTTAACCGCATTTTTCCAATACAACTTTAGCTCCTTCCATTCCATACTTCACTTCGAAAGCTGCTAGTTCGGGGCTTCATTTATTTCACGGATAACTCCCTCTCACGGGCAAGATCATGTACCACGAGCAGCGTCCCAGTGCTTTCGTGCTCTTATCGCAGCAATCCCGGCCTCCGAACTACCGGCAAAAAAGAGTGAATTCATGTTTCGCATTCCCAGGCATCCATTGTTGGGCAAACAAAACCAACCCGAACGAGTCAGTCAAGTGTCGGTTCCGTCAACGATAAATAAGTGCATTACTACCGGGCAAAGGAGCTCCGATTGTAGCTCAGAGGAGATGCTAGAATCGATTTTCTTTTAGAAAGAGGGCATAAGTCGGTCGCATATGGAACATCAATAGCTTTCGAAATCCCCTGATTTTTGGGCATTAAGTCCAGTGTGGGAAGCCATTGAGCTATGCTATGGCTAAACAGATACGAGAGTCGTGGAGCAGTTCATAATCGGTAACACAGTGTTACCCCGCACAGGCGATATCAGAGGAAGCACTATATTGATTGACACCCACAAAGGAAAGGGACGATCAGAGGTAATATGTAATATTGGAAGATATGGACTTGGACCACTAGTGAGGGAGGTGCGGATGGGCTTTCATATCCGGTTGAGAGAGATGGCTGGGGATTTCACTCATTGGATTGCTTCTTTCTCCGGACTTAGCTCGTTAGGGAGAACGGGATTACTTGAATAGGCAGGTGATGGTCCCACTTCGCCCCTTGTAGATGGTTTTTAGTTGCTTGGCCAGTAGAGGCACTAGAGGTTGAGTTGGAGAAAAAGCCTGCCTTCGATCGGACGAAAGAAATGGAAATGAAGACGGGGGAGTCAGAAGGGATCCATTAGTTGCATAGATAGCAGTACCTGGGCCCATGAGGTTTGATTCTGCTTCATAGCGAAAGAGAGAAAGATGCAGATTGGTGCTCGTTAGCTGGGAGAGGAATGGAAGGCCTTGGAGTAGTTCCGAGGGAAGAGGCCTGTGGAATCGGGATCAGGAGAAATATATGACATTGGAGAAGATTGCTTTGTATCCGGTTCTAACTCGCCTCTGATAGTAGGAATCAGATAGCTATCGCCGAGCCATCCAAAGTTGCTGGCTCCGGGGCATTGAATCAAATCATTGGTTCGGGGGACAAAGAGAGAAGAAGAGAGGGGATTTTATTCCGTATCGGACTTTGCTGCTTCTTAGCCGCTCTGCTGGAAGTGGAACAGGAGAAAGAGATGCAGAGCATTGCCTTGGTTCCGATAGAGGTGGAATAGAGCTTGGTTCTGGTTCCGGCACTCGATGAAGATGAACATGCAGGTGGCTCGCCCTTGGTTCAGATGAATGAGATGGCTTAAGGGCTCACCTTATCTCGTGAGTTGGTCCCGGAAGAGACGAATAGAATGCGCACGGCAATGGACTCGGATTGGCTGGCTTACTCGCCTTTGCTTAGCTTTTCATGTAGTTCCGTCAGGGTCCTTGAGAGATGAAGACGGAGAGAGATCGGTTGAGTTGATTCCCCTCCAAGGCCAGTGACTCGAGAGAAACTTTCAGATGCTTGCTTCCCCGCCGCTAAGAGAAATGATGGCGGAGAGGGGGCCTTCGTCAGTTCAGTGACAGAAGAAAGCACCCCCTTCCCTTCGCCTATTGAAGCTTGGGTGGCAGCCAGTCATATGAGAGAAGTCATTACTTCCGGGAGAACGTCGAAATTGGATCTGGAGACAGGCGCTTCCATCGTTAGATTGGGATCGGACCGGGCACTTTCATTCCTTCTCGATCCGGGGAAGGGAGAAGGTTGAGTGCGGGGCGCCTGGAGCAAAACAAAAGTATGTATGATTCTATTGGATCGATAGCTTTAAGTTCCAGGGAGATGCATTCGACGATATGGGTCTGTTTGATGGCTCATACCTCCTTCCCGAAACAGCACCACTTCGGGCGCCCTGGAACTTTTGGTTGGTGCTGGGAAAGAAACAAGAAATAGAGAAGCATTGGATTCGGAATGAGATGAGTTTGCCTTCGCCGGAAGAGGATAACTGGGCCTAAAGCCCGGTCGGAGGGGGAACAAGCAGATGGATCTTGAGAAATGTATAGAGATGGAGATGAGTTCTTGGGTTCGGGTCCTAGTAATGGAGTAGATGGCTCCTTCTTTGCATTTCCTTCTGACGAGGGATGGGACCAGGAGAGCTAGGCAGCTACATACCAGCATCGATACAGACACTACCAGGCCTAAGGCGGAGGAATGGAATGCGGGTGTGGAGGGAACGGAACAAGAAAGAGAAGATGGTTAGTTCGGGTCACCAGTTTGAGCCCGGAATGGTAGGAGTCAAAGCTCATGCATGTCGGGGCGAAAGACCACAGCACTGGTCGGTGCAACCAAAAATTTCCTATCTGTCAAAGTAGCCGACGAGTTGAAACTCAGGCTCGAGCAGAACTCTAGCAGGATCAAAGCCTCGTTCGCTCGTACTGGGCAGTGACATTCAAACTACCTCTCTTTCCGGAGGCTGAGATCTTGGCTGAGGCCAAGGCAGTGAAACTCTTGCGCTAGATTACGCTTCGCTTAACTCTAGGGATGGAATGGAAAGATCTAGTAGTTCCATGCCTGGTATTGAAAGAAGAAAGCACGCGCAAGAAGACTGCCTGTGACTCCCACTGGCACATATTGACAGATCGGTTACACCTCTACTATGGAAAAAATGACTACCACCTAGCAGTAAGCCTTTCCCACCCCCAAGAGAGGGAATCCTTAATCGAAAAAGTGAATCCTGGAAAGGGTCAAAAGCTTATGTTCCCCTTTCAGTAAAGGGCTTTCTTTATTAAGGGAATGCTGTAGCTCTTTGAACAACTGAGCAATCAGGGGAAGGTACGCTCACCCTTTTGTTTTGGATCGGTGGGAGAATGGCGAATTGCTCAAGTGGACTATTCGCTTCTAGGCCTTCTTTGAGTATCGAATCCGCAATAAGTCATCCGGACACTGGAAAGTCTCCCGTCTCCTGTCAATCTGCGTGATCTCTATCTGTCGGAATCTCTATCTGTCGTAAAGGTTAGTAATCTTTCCTTGTCTCTTCTCTCGTGTAAACTATGCGCTGCTTGCTTCTGGAGTGCGGGAACTGTCACTATCGCATCAGTAGGATCCGCATTTGTTTGGAAAGTGCTTTGCTGCTCGTTTCAAGGAATAGCAAGCAGAAAACTACAAAAAGGAAGGGGTAGCACATAAACCAAGCTATGATTTTCTCAATCGCATAGAAGATACGAGTCTTCGCGTACAGAAAAAAGTGCTATTCCGCACGCATGAGATTCCAGAGGGTCCATT